GTGATGAATAATAAAATTTTTAAGTGATGTCAGAGCCTGGTTAGGCGGGGTGGGGTGTTAGTTAAGGGGGTTTACTCGATTAAACTTTTTGGGGTCTTAAGAGAGTTTGGTAAAAAGATTTTCCGATTTTTTCGGTTGTGGGATTTTAAGGAGGACTCGGGGATAGTTTACCCGGGGAAGCAAGGGGGCTATTTTGCACGGTGGTTTTGTTCAACGAACCATAAGGATATAGCGGTTTTATATTTTATTTTGGGAGTTTGGGGGGGTTTGTTGGGGAGTTCTTTTTCATTTTTTGTTCGTTTAAATTTAGGGCATCCAGAGGGGATTTTTAAGGGGATGGGGACTCTTTATAAAAGAATTATAACAGCTCACGGCTTACTTATGATTTTTTTTTTTGTGATGCCAATTTTGATTGGGGGTTTTGGGAATTTGTTAGTTCCGGTTCATTTACATTTAGCGGATATGGCTTTTCCTCGTTTAAATAATTTGAGGTTTTGGTTACTGGGGTGTTCTTTAAGTTTATTGTTAGTTTCTTTTTTAACTGATGAGGGGGTTTCTAGGGGATGGACTTTGTACCCTCCTTTGAGGGGTCTTGTTGGGCATGATTCTTTTGCTGTGGATTTAGCGATTTTTTCGTTGCATTTAGCGGGGGTGTCCTCAATAGCAGGGGCTTTGAACTTTATCACGACGATAATTATGGGCAAGGGTGAGGAATCTTGGGCTGAGGTCAGTTTGTTTATATGGTCTATTTTGATTACAGCTTATTTACTTTTATTTTCTTTGCCTGTTTTTGCGGCGGGGATTACAATGTTGCTCACGGATCGGAAATTTAATACTAGGTTTTTTGATCCAGCAGGAGGGGGGGATCCTGTCTTGTTTCAACACATTTTTTGATTTTTTGGTCATCCGGAGGTTTATATTTTAATTTTGCCCGGTTTTGGTTTGATTTCTAGTTTAGTCATATTTTATGGGGGAAAGGAGACTGCCTTTGGTAATTTGGGTATGATTTATGCTATTATTGGTATAGGGTTCCTAGGTTTTATTGTTTGGGCCCACCATATGTACACTGTGGGGATTGATGTGGACACTCGGGCTTATTTTACGGGGGCTACTATGATAATTGCGGTCCCGACAGGAATTAAGGTTTTTTCTTGGATTGCTACATTGTATGGGTTTCCTTATAAGTTAGAACGGAGCCCACAAATTTTATGAGTCTGGGGGTTTTTGTTTCTATTCACGGTTGGGGGTTTGACCGGGGTCATGTTGGCTAATGCTAGTCTGGATATTGCTTTACATGACACATATTATGTAGTTGCACATTTTCATTATGTTTTGTCTATGGGGGCAGTGTATGCTATTTTCGGGGCTTTTATTCATTGTTGGCCTATGTTGAGAGGTTTGGGGATGAAGAGTAGTCTTTTGTATCTTCATTTTTTCGTTCTTTTTTTTGGGGTTAATATGACTTTTTTTCCTCAACATTTTCTGGGGTTATCTGGAATGCCCCGCCGTTGTGTGGAGTATGCGGATATGTACATATTTTTTAATGAGTTGAGTTCGCTGGGTTCTTTGGCAACAATGGGGGCTTTAGTTCTTTTTTTTTATATTATTTGAGAGTCTATTTGTTGTTACCGGGTTGTTTTGTATATGGTGGGTGCTTGCACTCAGCCAGAGACAGGAAGGGCGAGTCTCCCATTTGTTGTTCATAGAACTCCGGAGGGAGGACAGTTGGGGGTTTCTTGGGGGGTAAATTTGCCGGGTTTAAAGAAGACTTTTGGAAAACAGTGTTATGTGTCAGGCTCTTAACCTGAAGGTGGAAAATTTAGTTTTCTCCAGAGGCTTATGATTAAATTCTGGTTTCGGCCCAGGGCTAGGGATATTTCCCCATGGGTTTAATTAAAGATTTTAGGTAGTTTAATCAAAATATAAGTTTTGTAAACTTAGGTTATACATGTGTGTGTTCTAAAATTTTAAAAGTGGCAGATGAATGCGTTGGGTTCAAGCCTCAAAGATGGAGAATTTTCTTCTTTTTTTAAAAGTGGCAGATGAATGCGTTGGGTTTAGGGTCCAAAGATGGAGAATTTTCTTCTTTTTTTAAAAGTGGCAGATGAATGTATTGGGTTTAAGCCCCAAAGATGGAGAATTTTCTTCTTTTTGTGTGGGCTGATTTTACCGTAAGGGGCCATACAAGTTATGTGGAGTTTGTTTAGTTATGTTTTTTTGGTTGGTTTGTTTAGGAACCATTTGTATTTCCCGGTTCTTCTCTTTTTTTTATTTAATGCATATGAGAGAATTTTGAGGTACAGGTTTTATTGCAGCCATCTAAGGTTTTGGCTTATTCTGATAACTCTTTATGTGGGGGCTAGCTTAAAGTTTTTGGGGTTTGCTTCTTCAAATTTGAGAGAAGGGTTGTTTATGTTAAGTTTGAACTGCTTGGTTTTGTATTTTTTAAGGAACAGGGGGGTGCTTTTTTATATTTTTTTTGAGCTCTCGGTGGTTCCTTTATTTTTTATAGTTTACTACAAAGGTTACACCCCGGAGCGGTTAGGGGCTATTTATTATTTGCTTGTTTATGGTTTGATTGGAGGAATCCCTCTTTTAGCTGCTATTGTGATGTCGGTGGGGGGGGTGACATGGGGGTCTTGAGTGTATTTGTCCAGGTTCACTTTATTTATGGAGCTGGACTCTTTATATTTAGTGGGGCTAGGGTTTATGTTGGCCTTTCTAATTAAGATGTCTGCAGTGGGGTTTCATTTGTGGTTGCCCAAGGTTCATGTGGAAGCTCCCACCTCAGGGTCTATTTTATTGGCGGCTATTCTTTTAAAGTTGGGTCTTTATGGTTTTGTAGTGTTTAATGTTTCTCTGAGTTGGTGGAATAGTTTATTTTGTTTAGTCGCAGGATTTTTTATTATTTTCACGTTGCTAGTGAAATGTCTTTGTTATGTTATGCCCGATAGAAAGGTTTTTATAGCTTATAAATCAGTAGCCCACATGAGTTTAATTATTTTGTTATGTTTTTTTTTGTCCAGGGGGTCAGAGGAGGCTGTGATAGCTGTGGGGGTTGCACATGCTTTTGTGTCTAGGAGTTTATTTTGTTTAGTGGGGAGGTGGGGGGATAAGAGGGGTAGACGGAGCTTATTTTTGTTTAAGTCTCTCTTTTTCCTTTCCTCTATTGTTTGTGTTGTTTTTTGTGTTAGCATCTTCTTTAATTGCTCCACCCCCCCCAGGTTTAAATTCCAAGGGGAGCTTCTTTTGGTGGCAGGGCTTATGTATTATTTAGGGGGTTTGGTCAGCCCCTTAGTGGTTCTGAATGTGTTTTTAAGAGGGTTACTCAGTTTATATTTTTATGTTACTTTAGTTCATGGGAAGTTAAATTTAGGGGGTGTTTCCACCCTGGAGTTAAAAAAGAGCATAGCAGTTTTTTTAAATTGTGTCTGGGGGGGGGCTTTGTTGTATTTTTCTGTCTTTTTGTTACACTATGGTGTATTTGAACATGTAAAATTTTGATTTTTAGGTTGGTAATTTCCTAGTGTAAGAGGGTGGAGCCAGGTGTTTAAGCGCATGTCGAGCCGTTAACTCGAAGGTCGGAGGTTTAGTGTTCGGGTTTCAGTGGTATGAATAATTTACTTTTTTCTTTTGTAGTGGGGGTTTTTATGTTTGTTGGGTTTAACTTTTGAGCCTATTTTTTAAACGCTTTGAACACAGGTGTTTTTTTAGGTTTAAATTTTAAAAATTTAACCCAGACAAGAGCTTTATTAAATGGGGGGTTTTACCTTGATTGGGTGAAAGTTCTTTTTTTTTTTATTCTTTGTTCTATTAGGGTGAGGGTTTACTGGTTTGCTTATGACTACATGGGGGGGGATCCTTTTTTTTGGCGGTTCCAAGTTTTGTTAGTTCTTTTTGTCAGAAGTATGGTTATACTATTGTTTAGGTCTAAATTTTGGTGGATTTTTTTAGGGTGGGATGGGTTAGGCTTGAGGAGGTTCCTGTTAGTTAAATATTATAGAGCGAGGAGTTCTTGGTGGGCTTCAATTAAGACTTATTTAGTGAATCGGTGGGGGGATGGGTTTTTAGTTGTTTGTTTGTGTTGGTTCTTAAAAGTTCAGATTTTTAGGTTAAAGGAGGCAGCCTTGTTGGTGCCTCCTTTAATATTTTTATTGTTGCTTAAAGGGGCTTTTACTAAGAGTGCTCAGTTTCCTTACGGGAGCTGGCTTCCAGTGGCAATGGCGGCCCCCACTCCGGTGTCTGCTTTGATTCATTCTTCTACTTTGGTGACTGCAGGGGTTTATTTGGTGCTTCGATTTTATCAAGAAGGTTCCACTGGGTTTGATTCAGTAGTTTTTTTGTGTGCTTTTTTGGCTGTTTTTTTAGGAGGCTTGGGGGGGGTAACCACCCATGACTTAAAGAAGATTATCGCGTATTCAACGATGAGTCAGATGGGGTTTCTATTTATTGTTTTGCTTTTATGTGGGCCGGATTTATGTATGATGGCTCTTATGTTTCATGGGATTTTTAAGGCAGGTTTGTTTATAAGTGTGGGTAATTATTTAATTTATGGTTGTCAGGATAGTCGCTTGGTGACAAGGCCGGCTTGGGTTAGTTGTTTTAATGTATATTTTGTGTTTCATTTTTTGTTATCCTTGGTTGGGTTGGGCCCTTGGCTTGGGCACAGGTCTAAGAGGTATTTTTTTGAGGTGTTCAGGGTTTCTTTTTCAACTATTCTTGCTGTTCTAAGTTTGATCATGGTTATGTTTACAAGGTGGTATAGGGCTCGGTTAGCTTTTATGGTTAGTTGGGGGAGTAATGGTGGTTCTTTCTATTCTAGGGGTTTTTTGTTTAAGCCTGGGTTTAGGGTTTGGTACCTTATTTTTTTGAATTTATTTTTAAAATTTTTTTGGTTCAAAATTTTCTTTCAGAATGTGAGTGTAAATGATATATATTTATGGAGGATTTATTTTAGTAGGGGTTTTGGTTTAATTTTCGGTTTGTGAATTTTTGGGGGGAGCTCTTTAAAGTTTTTGAGTCTACACTTTGATTTTGTGAGTTCAAATATTTTTTGGGGTTGGTGAAAGTTTTTGGCTAAGGTAGGGGTTTTATTAGAGGGGTTTCAAGAAAATTTTGGGTTAAGGCAAACAGTTTCGTTTAATAGGTTGGCTTTAGTGAAATGACGAGTCGGGGCTTGGGCTAGATTTGTTGTTTCATTGTTGGCTTGTCTCGCGTTCATGTAGTTTGTTAGATGGTACTAGTTATAATAGGTTTTTTTGTTAGTATTTTGGTAGTTGTGGGAATTTTATGATTTTTATGAAGGTCCGGGTTTTCAGAATTATGGCTCCGGGAGAAGACTAGTCATTTTGAGTGTGGCCTAGAGGTGAAGGGGAAGGCCCGCGTACCTCTTTCAGTCCGTTTTTTTTTTTTTTTGTTGCTTTTTCTTGTGTTTGATGTTGAGATTAGATTCCTTATTTACTATTTTTTCCAAGTTGGAAAATATTTTGTTTTAAAAGTAGAGGTAGTTTTAGGATTTTTTATTATAGTTATGTTGGGTTTGGTAGAAGAGTGACGGCGGGGTTGTTTAGCTTGGCTTAGTTAAGTATTTAGTATAAGTTTAATATATTTATTTGCAGAATAAGAGATACGATTTAAGGTAATATTTTTGAGGGCACCTGTAGTTTATTGAGAATCCCTTATTTACACTTAGGGGGTAATAGTTATCTATTCGGGTGTATTATGCAGCATGATCTTTTTGCTAGAATGGATTTTTTTCAGCGAATTGGTGGGGGGGTAAGTGTCATTTTTTTGTTTGGCTTGATTTGGTTAGTCTTGTTTCAAAGGAGGAAAGGAATTTTTTCCTTCCCTCTATTTTCTTATTCTGGGTATAGTTTGGTGGGTAGGAAGTTGTTGAGGGGGGTTTCTAAGGAAGGGGGCTTGGTTTGTTGGACTATTTTATTTATGCTTTCTTTCACCAATTTATGAGGGTTGAATCCTTTGGGTTTCCCTATAAGGAGTCATTTTTTTTTTGGTCTTGTGTTGGCTTTTATTTTGTGGGGTAGTCTTCAATTTTCTGGTTGGAGCCACAGGTTTAGGGAAAGTTTGGGGGGTTTAGTGCCAGGGGGTGTTTCGGTAGGGTTGGGGGTGTTTTTGAGGATAGTTGAGTTGATTAGAAAATTGATTCGTCCTTTAACTTTGAGTCTTCGGTTAGCGGTTAAAATGACAAGGGGGCATGTTATGGTAGGTTTTATTGCGGGGGGGGTGTTTTTGAGGAGTCTATTTTACGTACTTTTAATGTTTTATATGTTGTTTGAGTGTGCTATATGTTTAGTTCAGGGGGTAGTGTTTTCTATGCTTTTAGGGGAGTATGAAAAGGAGATTTTTTAGTACATTTTAGAGTGTTATTTTTTGCATGTTTAGTTTGCGTCTAAAAGGTGAAGCGTTTGTTTCTAAAGTGAAGGGGTTAGTTTTATATAGAATAAAAGATTGTCATTCTTTAGGAATTTTGTCGGAATACTCCTTGGAGGTTTGGTTAGGGTGTTATTTGTTGCATATTGCTTTTCCACAGCAAAGGATCTATTGTTTAGATGGCTAAAAAGAAAGAAGTTTATTAGGTTAATGTGCTTTTTGTATCATGTTTCGATAAATGAGTCTCAGATGAGTGGACCCGAAGTTGAACAGTAATTTTTATAACAAGTTAGCTTTTCGAGGTTTTAAAGTGTAGTTCTTTTGATTATAAGAAGATTATGATAGATAAGGTAGGTTCGAGGATAGCTGGTGAGTTGGTTTAGAAGTCAAGTTATTTTAGGTGGGGAAGCTGCTTAGAAAAAAAAATTTAGATTAAAGAGTTTATTTTTTGTTTGGGTTGGATGTACTTAAATGTTAAATTAGTCATTAAACTTTAAGTTGAGAAGAAAGTTAATTTATAAAACCAATTAGACTAAATCTGGTTGATTGGATGTCGGGATAAGTAGATTATGAATTAAGTCTGAAGAACTCAAAGGACTCCCGACTGTTTTTAAAAACATTTCCTCCAGAAACTTTGTTGGAGGTAAATCCTGCCCGGTGAGATTTTCTTGTTAAAGGGGTCTTTAACGGCCGCAGTATACTTAACTGTGCGAAGGTAGCATAATTAGTTGTTTCTTAAATAGAAACTTGTTTGAAAGGATTGGTGCGAGGGGTTATGTTTTTTGGGCTTATTTTGGTTGAATTTATAGTCAGGTTAAAAATAACTTGAAATTTTAGTAAGAAGAGAAGACCCTATAAATTTTTCTTGCCTGTTAGTTTGAAGAAAGTGGGTTAAGTTTTAGTGGGACACTGTAATTTTTATAATTTATTTAGAATGGTTAGTTAGCAAATTATAAAATACTTTAGGGATAACAGGACAATTTGAGGCTTGAGTACATATTGGGCTTCAAGTTTGTTACTTCGATGTTGAATTAATTTTCCTCCAGTATGTAGGGGCATTGGGAAGGTGGCCTGTTCGGCCATTAAATAATTACATGATTTGAGTTGAGACCGGCGTGAGCCAGGTTGGATTCTATCTACTTGTAGAGAATAATGGTACGAAAGGACTTTGTTCTCTTGTGAGATAATGTAGGGTAGTTTATTAAAAATGTTAGATTGTAAATCTGAAGATAGCTTTGAGTAGTTTTCTATAAAGTATGGTGAATAAGGGATTTGTTAGGTTGGGTAATCATTTAGTTCTTGAGAGGAGTAACCCGATCAAGTTAAGGGTTACATTAGTTAGAGTAATGGTGGGCTTCATTATTTCTTGTAATTACTTGATACATTCTTTGTTTTGGTGCAGTGTTTTTACTTTGTCCTTGATTGTTGTTTCTTGGGTGTGGAGGGCGGTTGAGGAGTCTATGGGGGGTTCCCACAGGAAGTTAACATTGAAGGGGTTTCGAGTTGGTTTGGTTATGTTTATTTTGTCTGAGATTTGGTTTTTTATAGGGTTTTTTTGAGCTTATTTTCATATCTGTTGGTGTCCCAGGGAGGATTTGGGTGGTGCGTGACCCCCTCATGAGTTTGGGGCCACTATGCCAGATCCCTGGTCTATCCCGGCTTTGAATACAGTTTTGTTGCTATCTTCAGGGGGTACTGTTACTTTGGCGCATTATTATCATTATTTAGGTGAGTTTAGGAAGGCGCAGGAATTTTTGCTTTATACTATTTTTTTGGGGGTAGTCTTTTTTTTTTGTCAGGTGTTTGAGTACCAAGTTTTACGAACTTCAATGGAGTCTGGATATTATGGTAGTATTTTCTATCTTTTGACTGGGTTTCATGGGTTTCATGTTGTTTTGGGTACAATTATGTTGATAGTGTGTTGGTTCCGTTTTGGTAAAGCTAATATGACTGTGGCCCGTCATTTTGGGTTTGAGTTTTCTGTTTGGTATTGGCATTTTGTGGATGTTGTTTGAGTTTTTGTGTTTTTCCTATTGTATTATTATGGGTATGTTTTATAGTTTAGTAATAGTTTAATGAGAATAAAGGTTTGTGGTGTCTTAGGTAGTTTCGATTTTGCTAAATTGTGGGGGTCGGGAAGCATTAGTCTATGCGTCCTATTTTGAAAATAGGGAGAGGGTTACTCCCCCCGTCCTGGGGGTCTAAAGTTTAGTGTTTCGCTTCTAACGAGATAAAGGGAAGCTAACGGCTCCCAGGCCTCTATGTTAATATCTTTGAAGGGGCTTAGTTGGAATACTTTGGCTTATGTCATTAAATTTTGTAGTTGCTTAGGCTTATTATTCAGTGACTCAGATTTGGGGTTTTGGATTTTATTGGAGATAGGCATGTTTAGTTTGGTTGTTTGTGTTGTTTTTTATGAGGAAAGTTTTAGGTACCGTGTGGGCCAGTTTATGGTGGTTTTTTTTATTAGCCAGCTATTAGGGAGAGTTTTTATGTTTTTTTCTTGGGCGACAGGCCTGTGGGTAGAGTTGTTTGGGATAGGTGTTTTGGTAAAGTTAGGGTTTTGGCCTTTAGTTTTTCCTTTGTTAGTTTTTAAATTTAAACAAACGGGATTTTTATTTTGGTATGGTTTGACTGTTGCTAAGTTTCCTCTGTACTACTTAGCTTCAGCCCATTATTTGGAGAGTTGAGTTATTAGGGGGGCTGGATTGCTTAGGGTAGGGGTAGGTTTCTGGGTTTATTTTAAGGAGGGGCCAACTTTAGGGTTTAGTCTTCAAAGGGCTTTAGTTTTAAGTTCTTTAGTGGAGACTCTTTTTTTTCTTTGGGTTTTTAGGTTTAACCCAATGTGGGGAATGGTTTATTTTGTGTATTACAGAATAAATCTTGGGTTTGTTTTGGTCTGTGAGAATTGGGGGGGGGGTAAGTGGCTTTATTCTGTTTTTTTGTTAGGCCTCAGGGGTTTACCCCCTTTTGTGGGGTACCAGCTGAAGTTAGGGGTTTTATTGGCTATGCTTGAGGGGGGTAGCCTCAGCTTAGCTTTGGTCAGCTTATACTTAATTGTTCAAAGGGTAATAATTTTTTTTTTGATTTTTAGGGGTTTTCTTAAGATAAAGGGGGTTAGGGTGTGGGGTGTTTTTTTATTAGTGACTTATTTGTGTTTTCAATTTTCTTTTTTTGCTCTTTTTTAGGGTGGGCTGTGTGTTAGGAAACTATGGCAGTTTGGAATGATTTTACGTAAAGGTCCTCAGGATAGCATGACAATGAGCTCTCAGGAGTATTTGTTGTTTCATGATTTAGGTATTGCTGTTATAATTCTTGTTTCGATAATTGTGGGGGGGCTTTTAATTGGGTTTAGGTTCAAAGCCTTAGTTGAAACAGAAACAAATGAGAATAAGAATTTAGAGATAGTTTGGACAGTGGTTCCGGCGTGTATACTTATAGGTTTGGCGTTTCCTTCGATTAAGTTGTTATATTTAATAGATTGCCCAAGGAGGGCTAGCAATATTAATAATGTGAAGGTGGTAGGCCATCAGTGGTACTGGAAATATCAGTATGATGCCTTTGGGGTGTCTTTAAATTATGACTCTTATATGGTGGGGGATGATGATTTATTAGAGGGGGACTTTCGATTATTAGAGGTGGATAAACCTTTAGTTATTTCTGAGGGGGTTATGACTCAGTTTTTTGTGACGTCCGCGGATGTGATTCATTCATTCGCAGTCCCAGCCTTAGGTTTGAAGTTAGACGCAATCCCCGGGCGGTTAAAAATGCAAGCAGCTCTCCCTTTGTTTTATGGCAGGTTTTATGGCCAATGTTCAGAAATTTGTGGGGCAGATCACTCGTTTATGCCGATAAATATTGAGGTGGGGCAGAATTTGATAGAAGGGTAGGAAGTCATTGGATTCTTGAGTAGAGTGGCTGTTTGAATGAATAAGCGGTACTGGTTTAGATTGGTTGAGGCGGTGTATTTGCCTACTCCTCGCAATATAAGTTACTTTTGGAATTTTGGTTCCTTGCTAGGGATTACTATAGGGCTTCAAGTGTGTAGGGGTATACTGTTGACCTTGTATTATATAAGAGATTCCAGGATAGTTTTTGGGGTGGTGGATTATATGGGACGAGAGCCGGCTAGGGGTTTATTTATCCGTTACTCCCACATTGTGGGGGGTTCTTTAGTTTTTATTTTTTTTTATCTCCATATTGCCCGGGGTTTGGTTTTTGGGTTGTACTATCAAGTGGGGTTATGATTAACGGGTAGCTTGATGTTTGTTATGGCAATGGCAGCAGGGTTTTTAGGGTATGTTTTGCCATGGGGGCAAATGTCTTATTGGGGTGCCACTGTTATTACAAAATTTTGTTCGGTGGTTCCTTTTGTGGGGCAGGACTTTGTTTGCTGGATTTGGGGTGGTTTTTCGGTGGATGGCCCTACTTTAATTCGGTTTTTTTCACTTCACTATTTGGTCCCGTTGTTAATTTTATTTTTAATAATTGTTCATTTTGTGGTTTTGCATGATTCTGGGAGCTCTAACCCTTTGGGGGTGACCTCAAAGAGTGAAAAGCTCTATTTTTATCCTTATTTTGTTGTTAAGGATTTTGTGGGGGTGTTTTTGGGTTTGTTTGGAGTGTGGATTGTTTTTTTCTGGATCCCCGAATTGTTTTTTGAGGCTCAGAAAGCGAAAGAGGCAAATGTTTTAGTCACTCCCCCCCATATTCAGCCTGAATGATACTATTTAGCTGCTTATGCTGTTTTACGGGCGGTTCCAAGCAAGGGGGGGGGTGTTTTAAGGTTAGTTTTGTTTGTGGGGGTGTTATTTTTGCTTCCATTTTTTTATAAAAAGAGGGGTAGGTTAAAGGTTTACTCTTGGTTCAACCACAGATTTTGAATTTTTTGATTTCTCAAATTTGTTTTATTGACTTGGTTGGGGGCTTGTGTGGTGGAGTACCCTTTTGTGGACCTTGCCCGTGTTTCTGCTATGCTGTACTTTGGTTTAGTTTTAGTAACAGGGGTAGCTTAAAGTTGAAAGTGTAACATTGAAGCTGTTAAGATAATTTAATTATTTCCCTGTAAAAATGTGGGTTCAAAAATCTTTGTTGTTAATCTCTTTGGCTTTGGTTTTAATGGCTTTGTTAGTGACTTCTTCTAAATTTTTTTGGTTTGTGATTCTCTATGAGGGTTTTAGGCTATGTTTTGTAGGCTCTATCATTTTATGGGGAGTTTGGGGGGGGTTTGTTATTTTGTTGCTGGCCATTTTTTGTGTGGAGACTGCGATGAGAGTTTCTTTGATTGTCTACTATAATAGATTTAAGTCAAGTCTCTCAAGACCTTTGTTTGTTTAAGGAATATAGTTTAAGTTAAAAATATTAGTTTTCAAAACTGAGGATACTTTAGATTAGGTTGTTTCTGTGAATGCCCCAGTTAGGAAAATTGCCTGTTGTTTTTATTTTCGTTTTGGTGGGTTTAGTTTTTAGTGTTTTAATGATTGAAGTTTATGGGAGCCCCTGGTTTGGGGGTGAGAGGGAATTAAGGGGGGGTTTAAGGGGGAGGGGCGTGGAGCATCCTTGAAAAATTTAAATTTTTCAAGGTTAGGAGTAGTTTAGTTAAAATATAAGTTTTGGGGACTTAAGTTGATTCGTTGGGATCCTCTTGAACTTAGCTTGGTGTATATGGCACAACAGACTTTCTATCTATAGGAGAAGGTTTAACCCCTTCAGTTAAGGCGGCGTGTGTCAATTAAAAATTTTTTTATTGTTGGTTAGGGGGGGGGTGTTGTTTTTGTTTTCTAACCCAATCTCCTTGTTAATGTGCTTGCTGGCACTTAGTTTAGGTTACTCGGTTATTGTGGGCCTGAACAGGGGGGTTCTGCCCGGTTTTATTTTTTTTTTGGTCTTTGTGGGGGGTATTCTAATTCTTATTTTTTATGTGGTTTGTCTTTTTAGGAAATTTAAGGCTGGAAGCCTTAGAGCGGGGGGGTTTTTGAGGATTTGTTTATGTGGGGTGTTGTTTGGGTCCCCTGTATTCAGGTTGCCTGTAGTAAAAGTAGGGGTTTTGAGAAGAAGTCTATTTTATGGGGGGAGTTTACTGGGTTTATTTTTTAGGTTTTATTTTATAGCTTGTTTATGGTTAGTTTTAAAGTTTAAAATTTTTAAAAGAGGTAGCCTCCGTCCTTGGTATTAATTATGTGGTGGTTAGAGGGGTTGGGTCCTTGGTTATTGAGGGTTATAGGGATTATTATTGTAGTTCCCTTTTATACGTTAGCTGAGCGAAAGGTGTTGAGCTATATGCAAGTTCGTAAGGGGCCCAATAAGGTTAGTTGGGGGGGGGGGTWMMAACCGGTGAGGGATTCTTTGAAGTTGATGGTCAAGGAGTTTTCTACACCGGTGAGGAGGAGTATCTTTATTTTTTTGTTAAGCCCTATGCTTCAAGTTGTAGCTGTTTGTTTGTGTGGTCTTTTGTTTAGGGGGGGGGGTAAATTTTATGTTATGGGGGGAATTTTATTTTTGGCTATTTTATCAGTGAGAACTTATTTTATTTTGGGTATCGCTTGGTCTAGAAATTCTAAGTATTGCCTACTTAGAGCTTTACGGATTATGAGTCAAGTGATTACATATGAGGTTGGGTTAGTTGGCTTTTTTTTGTTATGTTTTTTTTGGGCTTCTTCCCCTAAATTTGAGGAAGTGGGGGGTCAGTTATGGAGTAAATTAGCAATTTTTTGGTGGGTGTTGGGTTTTGTGTTGTTTTTGATGGATTCTAACCGGGCTCCTTTTGATTTTGCAGAGGGGGAGTCAGAGTTAGTTTCTGGGTTTAACACAGAGTATTCCTCGTTGTATTTTGCTTTTATTTCTTTGAGGGAGTATGGGATTATGGTGGTTTCTTCGTTAATCTTAGGAACTTTTTTGGGGGTTCACTGGGTTAGGCAATTATGGTTTTCTAATTGTGCGCTTTTCTCTTTTTTATGGGTTCGTGGGTCGTACCCTCGGTTTCGTTATGATTTATGTATGGAGTTGAGGTGAAAGTTGCTAATCCCAGTCTTGTTTTTGTTGTTATGGGTAGTGTTTCTGTAAAAGTCCTTAATAATAGGTTACAAAAATAAATATAGGGCCCTCTGTGGTTTGTGATTAGTAGTTATGTTTAGGCAGTGTGGTTTGAAAGTGAAATTTAGGTAAGGGGACCCCCTTATCTAAATATTTTTACGGTCGTTTACAGGGAGTTGGCTTGCGTAGTAAGATAAGGTAAATTCTCACAGGTTCAAGTTTTTGAGTCGGGTGTGTCAGGAAAGTTCTTTTTTTTTCCTGACTAGTGTTTAGGTAACTTGCTTATTCCAGCCTTTTCGTTGATTTTTATGGTCTTGGGAAGCAAGGGGGCAAATTTTATTGGTTTAAGCAGATTTGAATTTTGAGGTTAAGTAACAGGGAGCCCATTTTGAGGAGTTTTTGAGAAATTTACTCACAAAAATGTCGGTCTTGAGGGCTGTCTCAAAAAAGTTCTATTGTCGAATTTAGGTAATGGGGCAAGGGGCAAAGTCTACATACTATGGTAATAATAGGTTACAAAAATAAATATAGGGCCCTCTGTGGTTTGTGATTAGTAGTTATGTTTAGGCAGTGTGGTTTGAAAGTGAAATTTAGGTAAGGGGACCCCCTTATCTAAATATTTTTACGGTCGTTTACAGGGAGTTGGCTTGCGTAGTAAGATAAGGTAAATTCTCACAGGTTCAAGTTTTTGAGTCGGGTGTGTCAGGAAAGTTCTTTTTTTTTGAGTTGGGATACTAGGGGTGTGGTTGTGCATGTGACTCCGATAAAGTCAAGGGAGCAGTAAAGCTCGGTATTAGGAGGAAGTTTTGGTCTTGGACTGTAAGTAATTGTAAGGGGGTTTTTACATAGGTTCTGATGGTATGAAGATAAGTTCCATGATAAAATTTATTGTAGAAGTCTTAGTGATGAAACTTGGTTATGTTGCTGTAAGGCTTACCAGAGCCCCTTAGTTAGAAAGTTAATATAAGTGCCAGCAGCTGCGGTTATACTTATTTAAAGATTTCGAAGTTAGAAGAAAGTAGGTGAAAGTTTAAGCTAGGTTCCGCTCGGTTAGGTTTAATTAGTGTGAAAGGTGCTGGTTACATTGTATTAAGAGAAGGAGAGGCAAAAATTAGATTAGATACCTAAGTATTCTTTTTAAAAGTTTAAGGGCTCTAAGCGATCCTAAAAGACTTGGCGGTTACTCAACCCGGTCAGAGGAACATGGGTGAGAAGGGATATGCCCCCCATTAATTCTCCTTAGTTTAAAAGTAGGTGTATATCCACGACAGATTCGTCTTTGAGGAGTTAGGAGGTTTCTGAGGAAGGTTTCATTAAAGTAGGTCAATATGCTGTTTAATATTAAGGAACACTTGTGTTACTGAATTAATTATAGATTGATATTTTGGGCAGCTGTGGTTGTTTAAGTTCTGTAAGGAAGATTAAAAAAGGATTTGAAAGTAATGTTTAATTAGTTAGTAGACATGAAATGGTTATGAGTTTCGTACACATCGCCCGTCGCCCTTTTGTAGCACATTAGGTAAGTCGTAACATGGTAATTGTTCCGGAAGGAGCAGTTAATGAAGAATAAGTTAAAATTTAAACTGGAGGGTTCATACCCCTAAAATAGTGCTTGTTCACTTTCTTCAGTT